GGTTTCAGACGTAGTGAGGGATTATGGGACAAAAAATAAATCCACTTGGTTTCAGACTTGGTACAACTCAAAGTCATGATTCTATTTGGTTTGCACAACCAACAAATTATTCCGAGAATCTAAAAGAAGATAAAATAATACGAGATTGTATCAAGAATTATATACAAAAAACGATAAGAATATCCTCTGGTGTCGAGGGAATTGGACGGATAAAGATTCAAAAAAGAGGCGATTTGATTCAAGTCATAATCTATATGGGACTTCCAAAGTTATTCATAGAGGGTAAGCCTCGAAGAATCGAAGAATTACAGACGAATGTGCAAAAAAAACTGAATTGTGTGAACCGAAAAATCAACATTGCAATTACAAGAATTCCAAATGCTTATAGAGACCCTAATATTCTTGCAGAATTTATAGCCGGACAATTAAGGAATAGGATTTCGTTTCGTAAAGCAATCAAAAAAGCTATTGAATTAGCTGAACAGGCAGGTACAAAAGGAGTTCAAGTACAAATTGCGGGACGTATCGACGGAAAAGAAATTGCACGTGTCGAATGGCTCAGAGAAGGTAGGGTTCCTTTACAAACCATTCGAGCTAAAATTGATTATTGTTCCTATCCAGTTCGAACTATTTATGGGGTATTAGGGATCAAAGTTTGGATATTTCTAAACAAAGAATAATAAACTTTTCCTTATCTTTAACGTTCCATCTTTCGATAAAAAAAAAATGAAGAATTCTTACTACATTCTTATTCCAAAAGAATAAATGACAAATTTTATAAGATTGAATAAAAAATTTGATTAATCATTTTATAGTGAAGGAATTGCTATGCTTAGTGTGCGACTCGTTGGTTTTTTTTAGAGTAGTTCAATTTAAACAAAAATTCTACGAATTTATGAATTTTATTAATAAAGAACTAATAACCTACTCATCGCTTCGCATTATCTGGATATAAAGAACCGTCAAAATAAAAAATCGAAAGAAAGATATATGTGGTGATATAATTATAGCAACTGAAATCAAATATTTCATAAAAAAGAAATAAAAACGAATCTGATTATGAGTTGTGAAGCAATAAGAATATACAGATAAATGAAGGGGTGAAAGAAAGAGAGAAAAAAAGATATCAATGATATAGAATTCTAATATGTAAAGGTCTATGGGTCATCTCATAAAAGGTAGTGTAATAAAGCATCCATATTCAAGATTCATCCATATATGGATGAATCTATTCCTAGAATAAACGAATTAAGAGCCGCGAATCAACAAAACTGAGAAGGTTGATTCAACAAAAAAGAATAAAATAAGAAAATCTTATAAAAATTAAATCTTATTACAGAGGCTCCATTGTAGAATTCAGACCTAACCATAAATCTAAAAGCGATGGGAACGACGGAACCTGCGAATACCTAAGATTTTTAAAAAATTAAAAACAAATCTTAATGATTCATTAGGTGGGATGGCGGAAGGAACTAAGAACCAATTCATTGTTTTTTGAAGAGTTGTGGGCTAACCCTACATTAGATCTGAAATTGATAATGAAAGAGTAAATATTCGCCCGCGAAATTTTTGATTTTTTGGAATTTAGAAATCTTTGCCAATTCGATATTATTGATAATAAAAAGAAAAGACAAATAGAGATTCGTTAGAACCTTATACCAAAACAACTAAGAATACATATTTCGTTATATATCAAAGCAAGGTATACAAATTTCGAATAGATCAATTCTATGAAATGTCAAAAAATGCCGCGATTGTATTATCTTTTTATTTTTATTTTATAGCTTAAATATTTTTGAATGGATTCATTCGCGAGGAGCCGTATGAGGTGAAAATCTCATGTACGGTTCTGTAATAGAGATGGAATTGAGAAACAACCATCAACTATAACCCCCAAAGAACCAGATTCCGTAAACAACATCGAGGAAGAATGAAAGGAAGAGCCTATCGAGGTAATACTATTTGCTTCGGAAAATATGCTCTTCAGGCACTTGAGCCCGCTTGGATCACATCTAGACAAATAGAAGCGGGGCGGCGGGCAATGTCACGAAATGTCCGTCGGGGTGGACAAATATGGGTACGGATATTTCCAGACAAACCTGTTACAGTAAGACCTACCGAAACGCGTATGGGTTCGGGAAAAGGATCTCCCGAATATTGGGTAGCTGTCGTTAAACCCGGCAAAATACTTTATGAAATGGGCGGGGTCCCAGAAAATATAGCTAGAAAGGCTATTTCAATAGCAGCATCCAAAATGCCTATACGAACTCAATTCATTCTTTCAGAATAATCATTAGAACGAAAGAGGTCTTTAGTATGAAAAAATTTGCAATTGTGGGTTTCTTTTTTTTTTTTGAACACAGAATATTTTTTTTACTTCAACTTTTTGACTGAAACATAAAAAAAAATGATATGATTCAACCTCAAACCTATTTAAATGTAGCCGATAATAGTGGAGCCCGCGAATTGATGTGTATTCGAATCATAGGAGCTAGTAATCGACGGTATGCTTATATTGGTGACATTGTTGTTGCTGTAATCAAAAAAGCAGTACCAAATACGCCTTTAGAAAGATCCGAAGTGATCAGAGCTGTCATTGTACGTACTTGTAAAGAACTCAAACGTAGTAACGGTATAATAATACAGTATGATGATAATGCTGCGGTTCTAATTGATAAAGAAGGAAATCCAAAAGGAACTCGAATTTTTTGCGCAATAGCCCGAGAATTGAGACAGCTCAATTTCACTAAAATAGTTTCATTAGCACCTGAGGTATTATAATACAAGATCGTGATATGGATATCTTTTTTATGAATTGAATGAAATTAATTAAATGAAATAGATTAATTAATAGATTAGATTTCATGAATATATTAGATCTCACATAGATACCTTGTGTACTTGTGTAATGATTATTATATATTCTCAATATGATTCTATTTTATCAATCTGATTCTATTAAGATTATATCTTATAAATATTAGATCTTCTAAATATTAAAAGTATATATTTAGAAGTAATTAGAAGTATATATTAAGTATTAGAAGTAGTAAGTTATTATATTATTTCCAATTTTTTAATTAATATTTCAAAAAAGAAATACAAATAATAATAGATAGAAAAAAAGAAAAAGGAATGAAATATATATATTCAAAATAAAAATTCGAATTCTGAATTCTATTTTTTTTATAGAATTCAGAATTCGAATTCCATATGAGATTATATATCTAGTTTCTAATGATTCAGTAGTTCATTTTCTAATATTCTATTTTTTTTTTAGTTTTAGAGTATTCGATATATATTTACATAATCCTATTTAGGATAAGATTTTCTATATATAGAGTATTATTATATTCTCATATTCAATATTAGATATTTTATTGAATCAAAAAATAAAAAATAGAAAAATGGGAGCACGTTGATTATATTGAAAGTAAGGAGGAACAATCATTTTAATTTATCATGGGTAAAGATACCATCGCTGATATAATAACCTTGATACGCAATGCTGACATGAATAGAAAAAGAACAGTTCAAATACCACTTACTAATATCACCGAAAACATTGTGAAAATACTTTTACAAGAGGGTTTTGTTGAAAACGTCAGAAAACATCGGGAAAGCAACAAATACTTTTTAGTTTTAACTCTACGATATAGAAGAAATAGGAAAGGATCATATAAAACTTTTTTAAATTTAAAACGGATCAGTACACCTGGTCTACGAATCTATTCTAACTATCAACGAATTCCTAGAATTTTAGGAGGGATGGGGATTGTAATTCTTTCTACTTCTAGAGGTATAATGACCGATCGAGAGGCTCGATTAGAAAGAATCGGCGGAGAAGTTTTATGTTATATATGGTAATTTTTCTGATATCCGAATTCTATGAAAAACTTCTATCCATTCTTGTGAATGGAGAGAGAAAACACAGATTTCGAACTCCTCATACATTAGTGAATGCGTGAAGAGGATTTTACTAGAATAGAACAAAATTCATGAAGATTTAATTACTGAATCACTTCTAAGGGTATGTTCCAGGTTCCTTTATAGAAAAAATAGAATTCAAATAAGATTCTAGGATATGTTTCCATTCCAACAAAATTCGACGTACTCTTCTTTTATATGTATACGACCGGGAAAGTAAAAAATGTATATAAGTCACTTAATTTAATTAGACTATTTTTTAACGTCCACATTTTTTTAGGGGGCACAATTAGAAGTTAAAAATGTAAGGAAACCCTATTTTCTTCCAATATAAATAAATAGATTCGGTATTAAGTTAAGGAATAAGAAATATGAAAATAGGAGCCTCTGTTCGTAAGATTTGTGAAAAATGTCGATTGATCCGCAGGCGAGGGCGAATTATAGTAATTTGTTCCAATCCAAGACATAAACAAAGACAAGGATAATATTTTCACAAAAAAGGGCTTTCTATTTATAAAGAAAGTACCAAATGCACAAATAAATTGATATTCAAATTCAAATAAAAAAATCTTATTAATATTCAATTCATATTTAATTGAATTAAATATGAAATCATAAAAATAGAATAATTTAGATTCTATATTAGAATCTATTCTATGTTATAAGTATTATAAGAAATGTTATTGCTTGATAGTTCTAAGATTCTATATTAATAGAATGATAGAATACAATGAATATAGAAAATATAGAATTTTCATCCTAGTTAGAAAATAGTAAAGAATCCTTTTTTGACAGGAAATGGATATATCCATATATTTCGGACTTATATTTTTAAAAATAATAAAATATGGCAAAACCTATACCAAAAATTGGTTCACGTAAAAATGGACGTATTGGTTCGCGTAAGCATCCTCGTAAAATACCAAAGGGAGTTATTTATGTTCAAGCTAGTTTCAACAATACCATTGTAACTGTTACAGATGTACGGGGTCGGGTGATTTCTTGGTCCTCTGCCGGTTCGTGTGGATTCAAGGGTACACGAAGGGGGACACCGTTTGCCGCTCAAACCGCAG